AAACTAAGAAATTCTGCATATTTGGACCAATTCAAGGTGAAAAAGGGGGTTGCTCCTTCGGAAAAACTAGGATAAAGTTGAGCCAAAAGGTCGCGATTCAAGATAAATTCATGAGGAAGTGGTATCTCTTTAGGATCAACCCCAGCGTCGAGAAATTGGTTAATTGGTAAAGATACATGGATTTGGTGTCCCGCCCAAGAAAGAGACCCAAGTCCTAATAACCCCGCTAAGTGGTGATTCAACATGGATTCTACATCTTGGAACCAGGCCAATTTGGGAGCGGCTTTGTGATAATGGAACCAACCAGCAAAAAGCATTAACGATGCAAAAATCAATGCACCGATTGCGGTACAATAGAGTTGTAATTCACTAGTTATTCCGGATGCTCGCCAAATCTGAAAAAACCCAGAGGTTATTTGGATTCCTCGGAATCCCCCGCCTACATCACCATTCAAAATCTCTTGCCCTACTATTGGCCAAACTACCTGAGCACTGGGTCCAATGTGAGTAGGATCGCTTAGCCATGCTTCATAATTGGAAAAACGGGCACCGTGGAAGTACATGCCACTCAACCAAAGAAAGATAATGGAGAGTTGACCGAAATGAGCACTAAAGACTTTTCGGGAGATCTCCTCCAAATCACCGGTATGACTATCGAAATCGTGAGCATCAGCATGTAGGTTCCAGATCCAAGTGGTAGTATCGGGGCCCTTAGCTATTGTTCTTGAGAAATGCCCGGGTCTGGCCCATTCCTCAAAAGATGTTTTTACAGGATCCCTATCCACAACAATTTTAACTTCTGGTTCCGGCGAACGAATAATCATTAAGTCCTCCTCTTTCCGGACAAGACATACAAAGAGACCCGCCAACTGTCTTTTTATTGAATCTTTGAAAGATAGATATTATGATTAGTCCTTTTCTTTACTATCTACCGTCCTTCTATTTTTTTTTTTTTTTAGTTATTCACTGGAGCAATTATACATTGAAGTCAATCCGAGGCAAGTGTTCGGATCTATTATGACATAAGGATTAGGTGCCTAACGGACATTGGTTATTCCGGAAAATTATTTCCAGACGTAACAAAAAAATCTTTTTTTTTACGTTTTCATTTAAGAAGCTAGCGTATTTTTTTTTCTGAGGGTATAAGCCCTTATCTACATCTACTTTCCTTGAGTGAGCATAATATAGATTTTTTTATTCGATTCCAAATTCTAAGATAACTCATTAGAATTATTAATAAGACCGTCCTGATATATTAGGTAGGAATATTTATATTGCCACCTTTTATGTGCTTTATTACTTCTGTTCCAGAGCCTATCCCTATTGTTTATCCTTATGAAATATGATATAAAATCGAAGGTAGAAGAAAGGGATATAATGAAATTATTGATTTGATCTTCTTACCTAAATTATTTGATTAATGGATCAACAACCAAACCACCCATTTTATGAAAATGGAGAGTGGTCTTATTCAAAGCGCTTCGTAATCTTCAACCAGTTCTGTGCTTCAATATAATTTCCCGGAGTAAGCGCTATAGCTTGTTTCCAATACTCAGCAGCTTGATCAAACCAAGCTTCCGCAATTTCCGAATCGCCCTGTAGAATGGCCTGTTCTCCTCGGTCGGAATAGGCAGTTCCTTCCCCTAGAACCGTACTTGAGAGTTTCCTACCTCATACGGCTCAGAAATTGCTATCTTAATTTCCCCTATCTTAACTGAATTCGATTTCTCAAAAATGAATCCAATTTCTTCTTGGGTTAAGCAGAAGAAGTGAATTACCTAAGTTTCAAACCCTAATTTTGATCAATAATCAGTTTGATCTTTTCTCCCACCTTCAGAAGAATAAAGCATAGATAGACCTATATGCTTCGTTCGAATTTTCTGAAAGGTAACTATCTCGGTTTCGTTTCTTTCATATATGAAATTTCTATAGAATCCTCGAAAAAGACTTTTTCCCATAAGAAAGAAAAAAGAACTTACTATCTTTGGGATCTGATACTACACCGCTGCTTAATCCCTTAGTGGATCGGCTTTATTACATAAGCGGATTCCTAAATTTTGTCCCATATCGTGGTATAATGAAGCAGTTTTTTTAGTTGTATCGACCCAGTCACTCACTAATTGATCTTTACGGCGTTTTCTCTATCAATTTCAGCTTTATCCATAGAATAGTAGTATAGGCTCTACTTTCTTCCTATTTTGATTCTCGTGAAGTGTCCTTCCTTCCTACAGCTGATAAGGTCAAATCGTTATTTTGACGATCCCTATGTAGAAAGCCCTTTTTCTAGTATTTACTAGAAAATTTCCTACGCTCTTTTTTTCTTCTTTCTATAGTGGAGATAGTCGCACGTAATGACAGATCACGGCCATATTATTAAAAGCTTGCGGTAAGAAAGGGTTTCGTTCTAGCGCCCGGAAATAATATTCCAAAGCCTTTGTATGCTCTCCATTGCTTGTGTGTATAAGGCCTATGTTATATAGTATATAACTTCGATCATAGGGATCAATTTCTAGTCGCGTAGCTTCATAATAATTCTGCAAAGCTTCCGCATAATTTCCTTCGGATTGAGCCAACATCCGTTACGGTCGTTCATTCTATTCAAAAAATCTCCGTTCCAAAACCGTACATGAGGTTTTCATCTCATACGGCTTCTCCCTTCTGTACTTCTCCCTTCTGTACATAGTACTAAGCGAAAAATCGATAGAATCAAAATCGAATTAGTCCCATCTCATTATGGACCGAAGAGGGCTGGTATTTTTCCAAGAAATCTCTAGCCAACCTTCCCCCAAGAGGTTTTTCTTAACACCAATGAATTCTATTAATGCTAGAGGAAAACGATAGCTCCAAGAATTTCTTTGTTCTCAACGCCTCCTATTTAGAGGAATTAGCCACTTCAACGCCCTTTGATGGTTATAAGGGTATCCAAAGTACAAACCTGATGGTTGTTTGTTATCCCAACCATTCTTCCCAACCCTGATACCAATCAGGAAAGGGCTAATTTCTAACAAAGTTTTTCTCTTGTTGATTCCTATTTCGAGGTGTAGTGCTTTTCTCCCCTATGCTGCCTATTGGTACTAGTAGAGTCGGATTGGCCTGTAATACAGAACCTATCCTGTAGGTGTAACCTTTCGCTCAATACTCAAATCTACAATTGAAGCATCTGAGGCCACATCAATCGAGGATACACGATAGAAGGAATTGTTAGTTCACCTCACCTTCCCCAAGCGCGGGTTTCCTTTACTAATTTTGTTCTCTCTATGCGAACCCTCTCTCTTTCTCGTAAGAATGAGATGTAGGTAGGGCTAAAAAAAAGAGTCAAATCGCACCATCTCTATAATAAGTAAATGCCCTTTTTTCCCCGGAGGTTGTCGGAATTATTTGCAATAAAATATTGGCTACAATCGAGGAGGTCTTATCAATGAAATTTCCATTTATACGGGATCTAGGCATAATTCCCAACCCATTCTATATAGAATTCTTTTCATTCTATCACGAAATAACATAAAAACAAAACATTCGATTCTTATAAATCGATCCATATGCTCTAAATGGATAAGAGAGGTATGGATTTTCCGCTCAGCTCAAATTGTCTCCTTTTCCTTCTGTTTGGACAAGAGGAGATACGAAATATTTTACTAAGACTGGATTTTATTCTCGACTTTCCTATTTGCCAACAACAACTTCTCTCATCAGCTATTTCGCGTTTTCAAAGTCATTAATTGCCCCATACCCTTTTTTATATTTAGATTGTATGGCGTAACGTACCTTATGCAAATAGAATTCTAGGGTTCCTTTATTTTCTTATGGAAATTTTTTTCTTATGGAATAAGAAGAATTCTTCCATTCTCTTTTTATTTTAGTTTTCCCCAAAGAAAAACTTTTCGAGGGAGCGGAATTCCTAGTAAAAAAATACTGGATCCTTCCACTTAGATTAGATGAAAAGTAATTTTTCCATTCCAATAGAGCCATGGAATCCCCGAGCCGTTGTGGCTGTACGTGTACTGTAGGAATACGAAAACTCGCTATTCACTCAGTTTATTTTTAATAATAAGATTATGGAGGAGAGATATAAGATTATGGAGGAGAGATGGCCGAGCGGTTCAAGGCGTAGCATTGGAACTGCTATGTAGACTTTTGTTTACCGAGGGTTCGAATCCCTCTCTTTCCGTTTCTCTTAATTCATCAATGTTAGCGATCACAGTGTAGCAAATTAAATAACAATTTATTCCAACAATAATACCTTTATTTAATAAAAATTCTCTATAGGAAATTACTGTGGTATGTAAAATACACATCGAGGAAATAACAAAAAAGAAAAAAGGATCCTAGGGTTAATCTATTTCTGCTAGGTGAACGGGAAAATATTAATTAAGAGTCTTAGGTCAATTTAGTTCGGGGAAAGGGGAAGGGAAAAAAATTCTATGAACCTTTCCTTTTTTCGTTAAGTTCAAGTCTGGCGAGAATAATATTCTACAACTAACAACTCATTTATTTTGAGACCAACCCACTTCCTATCTAGAATTTTTTTTACTAGTCCTTTATATTGCAATGTGTCAACCGTCAAATGCTTTGGCAATTTGCCCGGATCGGATGAAGCAATAGAATTTTGAACCAGACGTTTTGATCGTTGGTTATCTTTCGTAGTAATAATATCTCGGGGTTTGCAACGAAAACTTGGTATATCAACTATACGACCATTAACTAAAATATGTCTATGGTTAACTAATTGCCGGGCCCCTGGAATGGTTGAAGCCATACCCAATCGAAAAAGGATATTATCCAAACGCATTTCAAGTAATTGTAGTAAAACCTGACCTGTGGATCTTTTTGCTTTTCCAGCGATATGTACATATCTAAGTAATTGTCGTTCTGTCAGACCATAATGAAAACGCAATTTCTGTTTTTCTTGAAGACGAATACGATATTGCTCTTTTTTCCCAGAATGGAATTTCTTTTTCTGATTACTTCCGGATTTAGGCGTTTTTCTAGTGAGTCCTGGTAAAGCTCCCAGACGGCGTATTTTTTTTAAACGAGGCCCTCGATAACGGGACATGAAGACTCCTTTTTTATTTTATTGAAATTTCATTTTACACAATAAATTTCATTCTATTTACATTACAGAATACATCGAAATTAAAACTGAATTAAACTAAAGGATAAACAGAGTAAAATCTACTAAAGTACCACAAAAAAGTACCACAAAAAATGGAATTTCATTAACATCTGGATTTTTTGTATATAATATTATTTATTTTTATGCTTTTTATCTAGCAAAATTGTAAGGTAGAACGACATAATAGACCCAGGATTCCCCGTTTAATTCGGAGAAAAAGAGAAATTCTTGTTCATGGAACATCGATAGAGAAAAAAGCCGACTATCGGATTTGAACCGATGACCCTCGCATTACAAATGCGATGCTCTAACCTCTGAGCTAAGTGGGCTTACATAACAGAAATAGTGTAACAAATAGAAATATATATAGGGAATCCGTAAAATGTCAGATCTTAATTATTAATCTTAGTTATTAACTAGTTCGAAATTGGAAGTTCCACTCAAAAAAAAATACTAGAATTTTGAAAAGATAAAGTTAGCTTGATATGCTTAACTAAATGATATTATTAAATAGGATTATAGAATTTATTGAACTTTCTTTTTATTTCTCTAATTCGCAAATGAATTTTTCTAATAGAATCCATTCCAAATTCTATATTGAATTTCATTTCAGATATTTTCAATTTGATATGGCTCGGACGAATAATCTAATACATAGAAAAGAAGAATATATATGAAGAATTAATAAAGAAAAAATGCGAATCTCTTGGCATTTTCATTCGATCATTATATACATTTTTGAGATATTTTTTTTTCTTTGTTAATAATTTAAGGATAAATAGTTCACTAAGGAGAAGATAGAATCATAGCAAATCCAATTTCCAATTCTGATTAGAAAAAAAAGAATGAATATCAAGCGTTATAGTATGATTTTGAATACTCTAAAAAAAGAGGGAGGGAGGCGGGATAGAGAAAAACTTTTGGATATATTCATTCCGATTGAATTGCAAATATATCAACGATAGAATCAATTCAATTCTGAATTGCAATAAGCAAGCGGGGTCTCTCAAATAGAGATGAGCTGCTAGACTACGTCGAATAATGAATTCAATGATTCAAAAAAAATTAAGAGATGGATTAAATTATACAAGGAATCCTGGTTTCAAAGAAAAGGAAAATGGGGATATGGCGAAATCGGTAGACGCTACGGACTTGATTGTATTGAGCCTTGGTATGGAAACCTGCTAAGTGGTAACTTCCAAATTCAGAGAAACCCTGGAATGAAAAATGGGCAATCCTGAGCCAAATCCCTTTTTTGAAAAACAAGTGGTTCTCAAACTAGAACCCAAAGGAAAAGGATAGGTGCAGAGACTCAATGGAAGCTGTTCTAACGAATCGAAGTAATTGCGTTGTGTTGGTAGTGGAACCTATTCGAAATTAGAGAAAGAAGGGCTTTATACATCTAATATACACGCATATATACTGACATAGCAAACGATTAATCACGGAACCCATATCATAATATAGGTTCCTTATTTTATTTTTTGAATGAAATTAGGAATGATTATGAAATAGAAAATTCTGAATTTTTTTAGAATTATTTTGAATCCATTCCAATCGAATATTGAGTAATCAAATCCTTCAATTCATTATTTTGTTTTCGAGATCTTAAAAAAAGTGGATTAATCGGACGAGGATAAAGAGAGAGTCCCATTCTACATGTCAATACTGACAACAATGAAATTTCTAGTAAAAGGAAAATCCGTCGACTTTATAAGTCGTGAGGGTTCAAGTCCCTCTATCCCCAAACCCTCTTTCTCTTTTATTCCCTAACCATAGTAGTTTAGTTATCCTTTTTTTTTTTACTTTTATAAATTCTAAATGGGTTTAAGATTCATTAGCTTTCTCATTCTACTCTTTCACAAAGGAGTGCGACGAGAACCCAATGAATCTTATGCTATTCATTAAATAGATGGTTTTTTTTTTTATTAGAGTAGAGTATCGGCAAGGAATCTCGATTATTAATTCGATTTTTAAGTATTATTAAGTAAGCCATCCACAATGCATAGGACTATCCCTCCCCATTTGCAAATTTGGAATACTTTATTTATATTTATTTTTTAGTCCCTTTAATTGACATAGATGCAAATACTCTACTAAGATGATGCACAAGAAAGGGTCAGGATAGCTCAGTTGGTAGAGCAGAGGACTGAAAATCCTCGTGTCACCAGTTCAAATCTGGTTCCTGGCACAGAAAATAAAAGGATCCACCGAATAGATATTGATACAAATATCTTGAGATGGATTGGGGTACATATTCATTAATAATCTAGATAGTATAGAGTAAGTAGATAAATCCGTAAACACTTCTTTTTCTTTTTAGAAAAAGGGTTAAAATCTTTGGTTCCTTTCTTTATGGTATAGAAAGAGGTAAAATTGGGTGCCCTTTTCTTCATTTTTGCATTTCTTATTAATTTTGTATACCGCTATTCCGAAGAATATTTTTTTATTCTTGCTTATCCTACTTTCCTAGTGGTTCTAAGTAATACGCGCGGTACAAAGTTCGTGGTAGGAACTTCTTTGAGTCATTGTATTTTTCTGTTCATACGAAGGAAACAAATATCTGATTTTCAAAATTGGAAAATCGAAATGAAGCCCTTTTTGTATAATAGGAATTAATTAGAATATAATAAGTATTTCGTTTCGTCTAGGAACAGAACGTAAAAATATTCCTTGATTTGAATAAAATCTGGAGTTGTGTTGTATAAGTGAACATTAATTTATTATCATTCAATGAGCATCTTGTATTTCATAGAAATTGGGGGTTATATAGTCCTTACGTAAGGGCCAGCCTATCCAACTTTCAGGCATTAAGATACGTTTAAGACGCGGATGATTATCATAAAAAATTCCCACCATATCATAAGATTCGCGTTCTTGAAAATCAGCACTTCTCCAAACCCAGAAGACAGACGGGATTCTAGGATTATCCTTTTGGGCAAAGACTTTTATGCATACTTCTTCTGGGTTATCTATACCATACTGTATTCTCGTAAGATGATACACGCTAGCTAAAGATCCACCAGGTGCTACGTCATAAGCACATTGGGAACGTAAATAATTGTAACCATATACATATAAAATGACAGCAATGGAATCCCAATCCCCCGCTTTTATTTGTAAAGTTTCTATTCCTCGGTGATCGAAGCCCAAAGATCTATGAACCACGTCATGTTTGACTAGCCAATTAGATAACCAACCCTGCTGCATTGTCTTGATCTCTCCCCCTTTGTATAAATATTTCACATTTCAAATGCAAGTTTGAAAGATTGCACTGCTCTTTCTTTTTCTGCACAAAAGAACCCCTCCTAATTCACTAATTTGTAGGAAGATACTGGACTTTTGGATTTGAAAAAAGTTTCAGAAGATATATCTAAAGTGGATGGTGATTGATAGAGCAATTCTTGTTCGTAAGTTCCAGTGTGAATACTGCGCCGAACATAAAGCTTGTGACGGGTAGTAAAAGATCGATTTTTCTTTTGACTTTGACATAGAGTTCGATCCTCAACTATTTCTCGCGCTATCTTCTTACGAAGTTTTGTTAAGGCATCTATAACAGCCTCTGGTTTAGGCGGGCAACCCGGCAGGTAGACGTCCACAGGAATTAACTTATCAACTCCTCGAACAGTACTATAGGAATCCGTACTAAACATTCCCCCTGTAATAGTACAGGCTCCCATAGCTATGACGTATTTCGGTTCAGGCATTTGCTCATATAATCGCACTAAAGATGGAGCCATTTTCATTGTTACCGTACCAGCTGTTAAAATTAGGTCCGCTTGCCTCGGACTTGATCTTGGTACCAATCCATAACGATCAAAGTCGAATCGTGAGCCTATTAATGAAGCAAATTCAATGAAACAACAACTGGTACCATATAGAAGGGGCCATAAACTGGAGAGTCTTGACCAATTCGAAAGATCGTTTGGTGTAGTTGAAATAACAGAATTGGAACTTGTTTGGTCGAGTAACGGAAACTCAATCAAACTCATAATTGTCTCAATGGAATCTTTTCTTTCTTTTTTTTTTTTGTCTGAATATTCAGTTAAGACCATTCCAAGGCTCCTTTTCGCCATGCATAAACTAAACCAACAACTAGGATAAGCACAAAAATGAAAGCTTCGATAAAAACGGATAAACCCAATACGTCGAAACTCATTGCCCAAGGGTAGAGAAAGACCGTTTCCACATCAAAAACAACAAAAACTAGCGCAAACATGTAATAGCGTATTCGGAATTGTAACCAAGCCCCCCCCATGGGTTCTATACCCGATTCATAACTAGAAAGCTTCTCTGGTCCTTTACTAACCGGGGCTAAAAGTCCTGAAATCCAAAATACCAAAATAGGAATAAGACTTGCTATTATTAGAAATGTCCAAAAAATATCATATTCGTGAAGCAGAAACATAAATGTACTCCCATTAATGTGGAATAGGCGGAACTGAATTAGTCAATTCAAGTTGACATTGTCAATTTATCCAGAACTTCTCTCTTTTCCTCGGTGAAACAAGAATCCGTTTTGCTCAAACCAAAGGCAAAGAGCGCTTACTTTAGCCTTTGTTTCTTTTATGATATGTCTTCCTTAAGGATTCATCCAATGGAATCCCCACTTCCTTTCTTTTGGATTTCCCTTCTATTTAGATATGATATAGACCTAATTCTTATACAAAGAAAACTCTTTCGCTTCACTTTGTCTCGCTTTCTCCATAATCTCTAGAAAAAAGAATTGCTCTACCCTTTATTTAATGATAGTCAGAGACTAGACTATTAAATAAAAAAGAAAATACTTACTACTAATTAGATTAGAACCTAATTAAAATAGGATGACTAATGTATGCATCCTAATGAGGAGTAATACTAAAAAAAAAAAGAACTTTATTTCAGAATTATGAAACAGAATATCCAGTTTTATTATTTACTCTTTCTTTTTTTTCTTTCGATTTTTTCTATTTTAGTTAAAGTGGATCGATTTAAATAATGTATATATAGTTTAGATAATGTATATATAGTAATATACTTCAAACAAAATAGAAATTCGCAAAATGGGGAAAATCGTTGCAGTCATTATAGGAAAGTATAGGTACTTAGAGCATATCCTATTTGAAGGAGGATGGAATTCAAATCAGGTAAGGGATCCTTCCTTCTATTGATTTGATCAAAATTTTTTTTCTTTTCCTGTCTCTATGATTTTCGATGAATGAGCCTAGGGTAATGCTTTTATCTCTATTCTATGGTGCAATCGACCGTCGAGTCTATAAACGAGTACTAATAAGGAAAAGAAAACTATACTAAAGGAAACATAAGATATCCATCCTAAAATGGAAAAAAAGACGTATATATTAGGGCTATACGGATTCGAACCGTAGACCTTCTCGGTAAAACAGATCAAACAGATTATTATCGAAATGATTCGAACTGTTTCAAAGACCCAACATGCATTTTTCTGCATTGGGCTCTTTCATCAACTGATGTAAAGATCAGTTAATCCGCCATAGTTTTTCTTTATGGAAAGATAATGAGATGGCTCCCTGTGCTCTGATTGATTATTTGTCTTCTGATCTATCTAGGAGCAATACCAAAGTGTTTCAAAGGAGGATTGCCTTGACTTAGGTCTGCCTCCGGCCTAAATTAAATCAACCTAAATGAAATGGAGTCTCTATCGTTCCGCTGCAAGAGTTTACTATGAGACTTCATACACCTTAAAGTTCATAGAACGAAAAGAAGTTTTTTGGAGGCCCTTATCCTCATTACGCCTAGCATTGAGTGGGCTGGATATTTACCTTATCAACTAGCAAATCAATAGGGGTTCCATTTGATTAAGCACCTGAATTGGCACCTGAATCGGACTGAATCAACTGTTTGTCAGGCTACTGTTCTCCTATTCTTTCGAATCCATGAAGTAAGACATTGATTTTGCAATAAGGTCAATTATGTTCATTACATAATAAGTTCCCTTGAAAAGCATTGGCGCACGTGTAAACGAGTTGCTCTACCGAACTGAGCTATAGCCCTTGTCAGAGATATCTTAACATATAGATAATTTCTTGTCAAGATGAATATTTTCTAATGCCAGAGGATATCCCTTTGATCCGTTTACTATATAGCATAAAATAGCATAATAGCATAAACATACCAATAAATAACATAAACATACCAATAACGGAGCGGTATTGCTTATAAAAAGGATTCGATCTATAATCGATCGAAGTAATGGGGCTTCTTTTGTGGTGATAAATTGCCTACTTAACTCAGTGGTTAGAGTATTGCTTTCATACGGCGGGAGTCATTGGTTCAAATCCAATAGTAGGTAGGTAGGTAGAAAAATTACTAGATAGCATTGGACTTACTTCGCTTCGCTATCTAATAACTTTTTCTACCCTTCTTTCCTTTTTCTTTGTATCAACGAAACCTTTGGATTGTCTTCAATTGGATGGGGGAATCCAATTGATAGCCTCGACTCGTATCCTAGCTCGTCTGAGAGCTAGCTTCGCTTCAACCAATTCTTTCGTACCCTCAGCTCTACTCAAGTGAGCTTCGGCTATTTCAAGTGCCTGTTGAGCTTCTTCTGGATCAATGTCACTACCCAGTTCTGCATCATTTCCTAAAATGATGATCTCATTATTAACTATTCTCGCAAAACCACTCCACAGAACCGCCGTTAACCATTGGTCGTTGAGGAGGCGTATTCTCAAAGGACCCATATCTACAGCTGTGTTAATGGGGGCGTGGTTTGGTAATACACCAATTTGGCCACTATTAGTAGATAAAATGATTTCTTTCACTTCACAATCCCAAATAATTCGTTTAGGAGTCAGTACATAAAGATTTAATTTCATTTCGTCAATTTGCTCTCCTCTTCTAAGTTTATAGCTTTCGTGCTAGCTTCATCGATATTCCCCACCAAATAAAAAGCCTGTTCGGGTAGGCCGTCTAATTCTCCGGAAAGGATTAGTTGAAATCCCCTAATTGTTTCTGCAAGACCAACATACTTTCCTGGAGAACCGGTAAAAACTTCTGCCACAAAGAACGGTTGTGATAAGAACCGCTCGATTTTCCGTGCTCTTGCTACAGTTAAACGATCCTCCTCCGATAATTCATCCAACCCAAGAATTGCGATAATGTCCTGAAGTTCTTTGTAACGTTGTAAAGTTTCCTTAACTCTTTGCGCAGTTTCATAATGTTCGTTGCCAACGATCCGAGGCTGTAACATAGTTGAGGTTGAATCTAAAGGATCTACTGCGGGATAAATACCCTTGGAAGCTAATCCTCTGGAAAGTACGGTAGTAGCGTCCAAATGTGCAAATGTTGTGGCAGGAGCAGGGTCGGTCAAATCGTCCGCAGGTACATAAACTGCTTGGATCGAAGTTATGGATCCCTTTTTGGTAGAAGTAATTCTTTCTTGCAAAGAACCCATTTCTGTACTAAGGGTAGGTTGATAACCCACTGCGGAGGGCATTCTCCCTAATAAGGCGGATACTTCCGATCCTGCTTGAACAAAACGAAAGATATTATCGATAAATAAAAGCACGTCTTGCTTATTAACATCTCGGAAATATTCCGCCATAGTTAGGGCAGTTAAACCAACTCTCATACGAGCTCCCGGTGGTTCATTCATTTGGCCATAGACTAGAGCTACCTTTGATTCCTCAATATTTTTTTCATTAATTACTCCAGATTCTTTCATTTCCATATAAAGATCATTTCCTTCACGAGTCCGTTCCCCTACTCCGCCAAATACGGATACGCCTCCATGAGCTTTAGCAATGTTATTGATTAATTCCATGATGAGTACTGTTTTACCTACTCCTGCCCCCCCAAATAGTCCGATTTTTCCTCCACGTCGATAAGGAGCTAAAAGATCGACCACCTTAATACCTGTTTCAAAGATAGATAATTTCGTATCTAACTCGATAAAGGCAGGCGCAGATCTATGAATAGGGAATGTTGCACTAGTATCTACAGGACCCAAATTGTCAATAGGCTCCCCAAGAACGTTAAAAATTCGTCCGAGAGTAGCTCCACCGACTGGAACACTGAGAGGAGCTCCCGTGTCAATCACTTCCATTCCTCTCATCAACCCGTCTGTAGCACTCATAGCTACAGCTCTAACTCGATTATTTCCTAATAATTGTTGTACCTCACAAGTCACATTAATTTGCTTATCGGCAGTGTCTCGACTCTTGACTATCAAAGCGTTATAAATATAAGGCAACTTGCCCGGGGGAAAAGTGATATCCAGCACGGGTCCAATAATTTGATCAATACGCCCTGCGCTTTTTTCTTCAATTGTGGAAACCCCGGGACGCGAAGTAGTAGGATTGGTTCTCATAATTATCACATAATTTTCAAAAAAAAAAGGAATTTGTCGAAATTTTTCTTTTTTTTTTTTGTTGAATAATGCCAAATCAAATCAAAAAAAATATCCAAAAATCCAAAAGTCAAAAGGAAATGAATTAGTTAATTCAATAGCAAAGAAAAGGGGACTAGCACTTGATTTCGTTGCCCAAGCGAATCCCATTCAATCGTTTACTTATGGAATGAGTCCGTTGGAAAGTTCAATCAATTTTTTCGTATAAATTTCGCTTTTTATGAAGGATCTGTGCCTACTCTACTTTCCTATCTAGGACTTCGATATACAAAATATATACTACTGTGAAGCATAGATTGCTGTCAACAGAGAATTTTCTTAGTATTTAGGTATTTAGATTCAAAATATCAAAGGGGCCTATTAAGAACTTTCCAAATTGTAAAATAAGGATTAGGGATTGGTTTGGGTTGCGCTATATCTATCAAAGAGTATACAATAATGATGGATTTGGTGAATCAAATCCACGGTTTAATAACGAACCGTCTTAACTTAACCATAACAATAACTCACCATAACAACAACTCAATTCCTATCGAATTCCTATAGTGGAATTCCTATAGGATAGAGCGTACACAAGGTGCACGCATTATATATGAATCAAACATATTCATTAACTTAAGCCTACTCTTTTTTTTATTTAATGAGTTGATATTAATATTAATTGAATATCTTTTTTTTTTTTTTAGATTTTTGCAAAGGTTTCATTTCCGCCTAATCCATATCGAGTAGACCTTGTCGTTGTGAGAATTCTTAATTCATGAGTTGTAGGGAGGGACTTATGTCACCACAAACAGAAACTAAAGCAAGTGTTGGATTTAAAGCTGGTGTTAAGGATTATAAATTGACTTACTACACCCCGGAGTACGAAACCAAGGATACTGATATCTTGGCAGCATTCCGAGTAACTCCTCAGCCCGGGGTTCCACCTGAAGAAGCAGGGGCTGCAGTAGCTGCGGAATCTTCTACTGGTACATGGACAACTGTTTGGACTGATGGACTTACCAGTCTTGATCGTTACAAAGGACGATGCTATCACATCGAACCCGTTCCTGGGGAGGCAGATCAATATATCTGTTATGTAGCTTATCCATTAGACCTATTTGAAGAGGGTTCTGTTACTAATATGTTTACTTCCATCGTGGGTAACGTATTTGGTTTCAAAGCCTTACGCGCTCTACGTTTGGAGGATCTACGAATTCCCCCTACTTATTCAAAAACTTTCCAAGGTCCGCCTCACGGTATCCAAGTTGAAAGGGATAAGTTGAACAAGTATGGTCGTCCTTTATTGGGATGTACTATTAAACCAAAATTGGGATTATCCGCAAAAAATTACGGTAGAGCGTGTTATGAGTGTCTACGTGGTGGACTTGATTTTACCAAAGATGATGAAAACGTAAACTCACAACCATTTATGCGCTGGAGAGACCGTTTTGTCTTTTGTGCCGAAGCAATTTATAAAGCACAAGCCGAAACTGGTGAAATCAAGGGGCATTACTTGAATGCGACTGCGGGTACATGCGAAGAAATGATTAAGAGAGCCGTATTTGCAAGGGAATTAGGGGTTCCTATTGTAATGCATGACTACTTAACTGGAGGATTCACCGCAAATACTAGTTTGTCTCATTATTGCCGCGACAACGGCCTACTTCTTCACATTCACCGAGCAATGCATGCAGTTATTGATAGACAGAAAAATCATGGTATACATTTCCGTGTATTAGCTAAAGCATTGCGTATGTCGGGGGGAGATCATGTCCACTCCGGTACAGTAGTAGGTAAGTTAGAAGGGGAACGCGAAATGACTTTAGGTTTTGTTGATTTATTGCGTGATGATTTTATTGAAAAAGATCGTTCTCGCGGTGTCTTTTTCACTCAGGACTGGGTATCCATGCCAGGTGTTATACCGGTGGCTTCAGGGGGTATTCATGTTTGGCATATGCCAGCTCTGACCGAAATCTTTGGAGACGATTCCGTATTACAATTTGGTGGAGGAACTTTAGGACATCCTTGGGGAAATGCACCTGGTGCAGCAGCTAATCGTGTGGCTTTAGAAGCCTGTGTACAAGCTCGTAACGAAGGGCGCGATCTTGCTCGTGAAGGTAATGAAATTATCAAAGCAGCTTGCAAATGGAGTCCTGAACTAGCCGCAGCTTGTGAAGTATGGAAGGCGATCAAATTTGATTTCGAGCCGGTGGATACCATAGATAAGTAGATAAAACTAGATATAAAGAAGGTCTAAATAAAATAAAAAAGAAGCAAAATAGAAAGATAAAAAATAAGTTACGAAATGCAGTAATTCTTCTTTATTAATTGATTGCAATTAAATTCGGCTCAATCTTTTTTTTCTAAAAAAAGATTGAGCCGAATTTAAATAGATCTTAATACGATCATGAGACTTGACAAATTGAGATTCTTCTATTCTATATATCTAGAATATAGAAAGGTATAATACAATAAACAAATATAAAGAAAAATATAGTATTATCGTACGATAATGGAATCAAATACGCAGTATTTACAGAAAAGAGTCTTCGTTTATTGGGAAAGAATCAATATACTTTTAATGTCGAATCGGGATTCACTAAGACAGAAATAAAGCATTGAGTCGAACTCTTCTTTGGTGTTAAGGTAGTAGCTGTGAATAGCCATCGACTACCCGGAAAGGGTAGAAGAATGGGACCTATTCTGGGACCTACAATGCATTACAGACGTATGATCATTACCCTTCAACTGGTTATTCTATTCCATTTCTACTTTAAAATTAAAAAATTAAAATTAAAGGTTAAATTAAAGGGTATTCTGAAAGAGGTATTTTTTTTATTTTTACAATAGCTTTCTTTTGAATCCAATTTCAAGTTCGATTAGAAGGATAGAAAGGCGATGAGAATGGGAAAAGAAAAATAAAATATTTTTCACTAGTGCCCCTTTTTTGCAATTTTCTTATTATCCATTCCATTCATTTTTTTTTTATAGATATAGAATACTTTTATAGATATAGAATACTTTAGTATTCTATATCTATAAAAGTATTCTATAAAAAATCTGTATTTTGTAAACTAAAAAATACAATAGTCAATATTCCTTATAATAGATATACTTAATTATATCATAAGAATCTTAAGATATATTTCGAATAGATAGAAATAGTAAATTTAAATTTAGACACATATTCTATGACGGATTTTAACTTACCCTCTATTTTCGTGCCTTTAGTAGGCTTAGTATTTCCGGCAATTGCAATGGCTTCCTTATTTCTTTATGTGCAGAAAAATAAGATTGTCTAGAAACGACGGGGCCGAATTTTATTAATGTATTTCCAGGATCATAATACAGATATTTTTTTGTGCCAGGATCATAATACAGATATTTTTTTGTGTAAGTAATATAATATGATAGGGTATGTAACTCTTTTTACACACAAATGAAAAAAAAATCTATGGATGCGGATATAGGCTACGAGCATAAATGCATGCATATGCGTAGCCGAGTATAGCGAGTTTTTTTTGAATAGAAAGTCAATGTATCTAACCAATTATTTCACAGGAGTACTAGCTACTGAGGGCTATTTCAGAATCAAAAAAAGTAAAGTCAAAATCATTTAGCTTATTCTCTCAATTTCAATTGACCGCTACTGGATTTAGTATATCTAATATGAATTGGCGATCAGAACACATATGGATAGAACTTCTAAAAGGTTCTCGAAAAAGAGGTAATTTTTTCTGGGCCTGTATTCTTTTTCTAGGTTCATTAGGATTCTTAGCGGTTGGGACTTCCAGTTATCTTGGTAAGAATATGATATCTGTACTTCCATCTCAACAAATTCTTTTTTTTCCACAGGGGGTCGTGATGTCTTTCTACGGAATCGCGGGCCTATTCATTAGCTCCTATTTGTGGTGCACTATTTTTTGGAATGTAGGCAGTGGTTATGACCGATTTGATAGAAAAGAGGGAATAGTGCGCATTTTTCGTTGGGGATTCCCTGGAATAAAACGTCGCATCTTCCTTCGATTCCTTGTGCGGGATATCCAATCAATTAGAATTCAGGTTAAAGAGGGTCTTTATCCTCGTCGTATCCTTTATATGGAAATCCGGGGCCAGGGGGTCATTCCCTTGACTCGTACTGATGAGATGTTTTTTACTCCACGAGAAATTGAACAAAAAGCTGCCGAATTGGCCTATTTCTTGCGCGTACCGATTGAAGTATTTTGAGTACCAATTGCCTTTTTTTGCAATTGTAAGGGGATTTTCGAGTATTTATCTAAAGGAAGAAACAAACGAGGATAAGAGAAAATCAAAATTGCTTTGATTTTTATTTATTTTGTCCAAGTGAGATATATGGCATAATATTCTTCCATCCTTATATAAAGGACCTTTTTTTTATTTCTCTATTCCACCCCATTTAGATCTAAGAAAGAACCCAATACAATGAAATTCCACTAGTATATAAAAAGAGAAATAGATACAAACACAAGGTCTCAAACCTTGTTATAGAATTTTTGCTTCAAAGAAAAGAAATATCATATATATATTCAGCGAATGAAATGGAGTCGGCGAATGAAGCGGATTCATTAACAACTCAATTTACAGATCAAAAATGAAAAAAAAGAAAGCATTGCCTTCTTTCCTATATCTTGTATTTATCGTACTTTTGCCCTGGGGAATCTCTTTCTCTTTTAACAAATGTCTGGAACTTTGGATTAAGAATTGGTGGAATACCAAGCAATCCGAAACTTTCGTAACGGATATTCAAGAGAAAAGGATTCTAGAAGGATTCATAGAATTAGAAGAACTTTTTCTCTTGGACGAAATAATAAAAGAGAAACCGAAGACACATGTACAAAAACTTCCTATAGGAATACACAGGGAAATAATACAATTGGCCAAAATGGATAATGAGCATCATCTCCATATCATTTCGCATTTCTCAACAAATATAATCTGTTTGGCTATTCTAAGTGGTTCTTTTTTTCTGGGTAAAGAAGAACTTATCATTTTGAATTCTTGGGCTCAGGAATTTTTCTATAACTTAAATGACTCAATAAAAGCTTTTTTTATTCTTTTAGTTACTGATTTTTTTGTTGGATTTCACTCCACCAGCGGTTGGGAACTACTAATTCGTTGGGTCTACAACAATCTTGGATGGGCTCCTAACGAGCTAATTTTCACTATTTTTGTTTGTAGTTTTCCTGTGATTCTAGACACGTGTTTGAAATTTTGGGTCTTTTTTTGTTTAAACCGTCTATCTCCTTCACTTGTAGTTATTTATCATTCAATTAGTGAAGCATAAACTCACTCATTTGATTTCCTAATACTAACTATTAATCAAATTAGCATATTTCTTCCTTTAGAAAGAAAGCCCTTTTCCTTTTTAGTAAAATTCTTTCTATTTCTACCTGCTTAAGGTATTCATCATTCCAGTACAACTGTTGCAGTAGAATGACAACAGACTCGTGTATAGGGAACTAGATTTGTTTAGCTACCTAATCTAATTTATTGTAGAAATTCCGGGATCCGCGATTGGGCATGGAAAATAGAAATACTTTTTCTTGGTTAAAGGAACAGATGATTCGATCGATTTCTGTATCGATCATGGTATACGTAATAACTCGCACATCTATTTCAAATGCATATCCCATTTTTGCGCAGCAGGGTTATGAAAACCCGCGGGAAGCAACTGGACGAATTGTATGTGCCAATTGCCATTTAGCTAATAAACCTGTAGATATTGAAGTTCCCCAAGCAGTGCTTCCTGATACTGTATTTGAAGCAGTTCTTCGAATCCCTTATGATATGCAGCTGAAACAAGTTCTTGCTAATGGGAAAAAGGGAGGGTTGAATGTGGGTGCTGTTCTTATTTTGCCCGAGGGATTCGAATTAGCACCGCCCGACCGTATTTCTCCTGAGTTGAAAGAAAAGATAGGAAATCTCTCTTTTCAGAATTATCGTCCCAATAAAAAAAATATTCTTGTGATAGGCCCCGTTCCCGGTAAGAAATATAGTGAAATTGTCTTTCCCATTCTTTCCCCCGATCCCGCTACGAAAAAAGACGTTCATTTCTTAAAATATCCCATATATGTAGGGGGAAACCGAGGAAGGGGACAGATCTATCCTGATGGTAGCAAGAGTAACAATACGGTCTATAATGCTACGTCAACTGGTATAGTAAAAAAAATACTACGTAAAGAAAAGGGGGGATATGAAATATCCATAGTCGATACGTCGGATGGACGCCAAGTGATTGATATTATACCTCCCGGGCCAGAACTTCTTGTTTCAGAGGGGGAATCGATCAAGCTTGATCAACCATTAACAAGCAATCCTAATGTAGGAGGGTTTGGTCAGGGGGATGCAGAAATAGTGCTTCAGGATCCATTGCGCGTCCAAGGCCTTTTGTTCTTCTTCGCATCTGTTATTTTGGCACAAGTTTTTTTGGTTCTCAAAAAGAAACAGTTTGAAAAGGTTCAATTGTACGAAATGAATTTCTAGATCCTGGGATTTCTTACCATCAAGTTCAAAAAA